GCTTATTGGACTCTATGTATTAACGAGCAGGAATCTTCGAGGTATTTGTGCAAATAGGTATAATCCAGCTAATCGAAGAAACTATCAAAATGAAAGAATTGACGATAATAGGTATAAGTATACAAAAAACCCCGTTTTTTGTAATTCCTATAATGCAATTGGAGCTTGTCGGCAGAAAAGAATCAATTTAGATAGTCCTTTGTGGCTCCAGTGGCGACTAGATCAACGTGTTATTGCTTCAAGGGAAGCTCCCATCGAAGTTCACTATGAATCTTTTGGTACTTATCATGAGATTTATGGACATTATCTAATAGTAAGAAGTGTAAAAAAAGAAATTCTTTGTATATACATTCGAACCACCGTTGGTCATATTTCTCTTTATCGAGAAATCGAAGAAGCGATACAAGGTTTTTGCCGAGCCTGCTCATATGGTACCTAATCATATGTTGTCTAAGCTAAATAATTCTATGACACTGGTGTGAATTCGGGCCTTTCCGGTTCAACTAGGACCTTAGTTCCTGACTTTTCTACGCGAATCAAGGTCGAGAAAAGGAAGTTTTCTAATCATTGACTCAAACCCATTGTCGAATCCTACTCAGCGGAATATGGAGGTACTTATGGCGGAACGGGCGGGTCTGGTCTTTCACAATAAAATGATAGATGGAACTACCATTAAACGACTTATTAGCAGGTTAATAGATCACTTCGGAATGGCATATACATCGCATATCCTGGATCAAGTAAAGACTCTGGGTTTCCAGCAAGCCACTACTACATCCATTTCATTAGGAATTGATGATCTTTTAACGACACCTTCTAAGAGATGGCTAGTCCAAGATGCTGAACAACAAAGTTTTATTTTGGAAAAACACCATCATTATGGGAATGTACACGCGGTAGAAAAACTGCGCCAATCCATTGAGATATGGTATGCTACAAGTGAATATTTGCGACAAGAAATGAATACTAATTTTAGGATGACTGATCCGTTTAATCCAGTCCATATAATGTCTTTTTCGGGAGCTAGAGGAAATACATCTCAAGTACACCAATTAGTGGGTATGAGAGGATTAATGTCTGATCCTCAAGGACAAATGATTGATTTACCCATTCAAAGCAATTTACGCGAGGGACTGTCTTTAACAGAATATATCATTTCTTGCTATGGAGCCCGCAAGGGAGTTGTGGATACCGCTGTACGAACATCAGATGCTGGATATCTTACACGCAGACTTGTTGAAGTAGTTCAACACATTGTTGTACGTCGAACAGATTGTGGCACCATCCGAGGAATTTCTGTAAGTCTTCAAAACGGGATGATGTCGGAAAGAGTTTTTAGCCAAACATTAATGGGTCGTGTATTAGCAGACGATATATATATAGGCCCGCGATGCATCGCCATTCGAAATCAAGATATTGGGATTGGACTCGTCAATCGATTCATAACCTTTCGAACACAAGCAATATCGATTCGAACCCCCTTTACTTGCAGGAGTACCTCTTGGATCTGTCGATTATGTTATGGTCGGAGTCCCACTCATGGTGACCTGGTTGAATTGGGAGAAGCTGTAGGTATTATTTCGGGTCAATCTATTGGGGAACCGGGGACTCAACTAACATTAAGAACTTTTCATACCGGCGGAGTATTTACAGGGGGCACCGCAGAACATGTACGAGCCCCCTCTAATGGAAAAATAAAATTCAATGAGGATTTAGTTCATCCCACACGTACACGTCATGGGCATCCTGCTTTTCTATGTTATATAGATTTGTATGTAATTATTGAGAGTGAAGATATTATGCATAAGGTGACTATTCCACCGAAAAGTTTTCTTTTAGTTCAAAATGATCAATATATAGAATCAGAACAAGTGATTGCTGAGATTCGGGCGGGAACATACACTTTTAATTTTAAGGAGAGGGTTCGAAAACATATTTATTCTGACTCCGAGGGAGAAATGCACTGGAGTACCGATGTGTACCACGCACCCGAATTTACATATAGTAATGTCCACCTCTTACCAAAGACAAGTCATTTATGGATATTATCAGGAGGTTCATGCAGAGCCGGTGCAGTTTCTTTTTCACTCCACAAGGATCAAGATCAACTGAACATTCATTATCGTTCTGTCGAACGAAGATATATTTCTAGCCTCTTAGTGAATAATGATCACGCGAGACACCAATTAGTTAGTTCCGATTTTTCTGATAAAAAAGAAGATGGGATTTATGATTATTCGGGATTTAATCCAATCATAGGTATTGGTCATTGTAATCTCATACATCCTGCCATTCTCCACGAGAATTCTAATTTATTGGCAAAAAGGCGAAGAAATAGATTTCTCATTCCATTCCAATCGATTCAAGAACAAGAGAAAGAACTAATGCCCCATTCAGGTATCTCGATTGAAATACCCGTAAAGGGTGTTTTTCGTAAAAATAGTATTTTGGCTTATTTCGATGATCCTCGATACAGAAGAAAGAATTCAGGAATTACTAA